TTTAGGAGTTAAGCTTCCATTTGTCCATATTTCGAGAAAAAGTATCTCTTGTTTTTCATTCCCATTTCCATAAGAATGAATACTATGATTCGCATTTCGAACAGGCATGAATACAGCATCTATAGGATAACTTCCGTCTTGAAAGTTATTTGGCGTTTTTATACGATATCCGCGATTCCTCTCGATTTGTAATTCGATACACAACTCGATTGGTTCTGTTAGGCTAGCTATATGCTGTGTATTATCAATGATTTCCACAGAAGGGGGCAAGACGATGTCTTGAGCAGTTACAGATCCAGGACCTTTGACACAAATAGACGCGTCATGAGTTCCATACAAATTGCTTCTCAATACAATTTCTTTCAAATTCATTAAAATTTCATGTACTGATTCTTGAATACCTACTATGGTAGAATATTCATGTGGTATTTTCTCAGATTTTGCACGTGTGATACATGTTCCTTCTATTTCTCCAAGCAAAGCTCTTCGCATCGCAATGCCTATTGTGTCGGCTTGACCTTTCATAAGTGGAGACAAAATAAAGCGCCCATAATAAAGGCGCTTACCGTCTGCTCTTAATTCAACACACTTCCACTGTAGTGTCCGAGTAGAAGTAGATATTGTTACTTTCTCTCGAACCATAGTAATATTATTTGATCAAATCGTTGAATTATTTATTTCTCTTGAAATCCCTTCAATGTTTACACGCGTCTTTTTTTAGGGGGCCTGCAGCCATTATGCGGCATAGGGGTTATATCCCGTACAAAACTTAATAGTATACCACTTCTACGAATAGCCCTTAATGCCGCATCCCTTCCGAGACCAGGACCCTTTATCATGACTTCTGCTCGTTGCATACCTTGATCCACTACTGTACGAATAGCATTTCCTGCGGCGGTTTGAGCAGCAAAGGGTGTCCCTCTTCTTGTACCCCTAAATCCACAAGTACCGGCGGAGGACCAAGAAATCACCCGACCCCGTACATCTGTAATAGTCACAATGGTATTGTTGAAACTTGCTTGAACATGAATAACCCCCTTTTGTATTCTACGCGCATTCTTATGCGAACCAATTCTTGGTATAGGTTTTGCCATATTTTATCATCTCCTAAATAGAAGTTGGATATATCCATTTCATGTCAAAATGGATCCTTTATTTGTATATCGGGTCCTTTCGAGAATTCTTTTTAGAAAGATTATCCTTGTCTTTGTTTATGTCTTGGGTTGGAACAAATTACTATAATTCGTCCCCGTCTACGGATCAGTCGACAGTTTTCGCAAATTTTACGAACAGAGGCCCTTATTTTCATATTTTTCATTCCTTAACTTAATTCCGAATATACTTATTTGAAGAAAATAAGTTTCTTTAAATTTTGAAATCTCGAATTGTATCCTTATGAAAGAAATCTTGAAGTTGAAAAAAGCACCTAATCATTTGAATCTTTGTTGCGGAGTCTATAAATTATACGACCTCTGGTTGAATCATAACGACTTACTTCAATTTTGACTCTATCCCCCGGTAGTATACGTATAAAACTACGTCGGATCCTTCCCGAAACATAACCTAGAATCGGATCTTCATTATCAAAACGAACCCGGAACATGCCGTTGGAAAGTGATTCAGTAATTAAACCTTCATGAATCCTTTTTTGTTCTTTCATTCCATGTAAAACCCCTTTGAAGTATCAACTAATGTAGAAGGAGTGATATTAGAAACCCGCCCCCTCTCTTCTCTTTTTTCATAAATAGGAAGTTCCGGATACAGATACAATTCGGATATCGGAAAGATTACCATATATAACACAAAATTTCTCCGCCGATTCTTTCTAGTCGAGCCTCTCGGTCTGTCATTATACCCCGAGAAGTAGAAAGAATTACAACCCCCCTCCCGCCTAAAATTCTAGGAATTCGTTGATAGTTAGAATCGATTCGTAGACCAGGCCGACTGATCCGTTTTAAATTTAAAATAGTTTTGTATGGTCCTTTCCTATTCCTTCTATGTCGTAGGGTTAAAACAAAAAAATATTTGTTGCTTTCTCGATGTTTCCTCACGTTTTCAATAAACCCTTCTCGTAAAAGTATTTTAATAATGTTTTCGGTGATGTTAGTAGATGATATTCGAACCGTTCCTTTTCTATCCATGTCAGCATTTCGTATCGAGGTTATTATGTTAGCAATAGTGTCACCCATGATAAACTAAAATGATTTTTGCTCCCGAATTTTGATATAATCAACATGCTCTTTTTTTTTTATGAATTAATTAATAATGAATTAATAATTAATTCATTATTAAAGGTAAATTATTAAAGGTATATGCGTGAGACACAATCTACGAATTAATTTAATCTATTTCATTCAAATACTCTAACTATATCATGGTCTCATCTCATCTTATATCTTATAATACTTCAGGTGCTAATGAAACTATTTTAGTGAAATTTAACTGTCTCAATTCCCGGGCGATCGCACCAAAAATTCGTGTTCCTTTTGGATTTCCTTCTTGATCAATGACAACTGCAGCATTGTCATCATATCGTATTATTATACCGTTGTCACGTTTGAGTTCTTTACAAGTGCGTACAATTACAGCTCTGATCACTTCTGATTTTTCTAGAGGTGTATTTGGTACTGCTTCCTTGATTACAGCAACAATAACGTCACCAATATGAGCGTATCGGCGATTACTAGCCCCTATGATTCGAATACACATCAATTCTCGGGCCCCGCTGTTATCCGCTACATTCAAATGGGTCTGGGGTTGAATCATATCGTTTTTTTACTCTCCTCTTTCAATACAAAGGTCGAAGTAAAAAAAAAAAGAAATATTGTTTGTCTAAAACAAAAAAAAAGAAACCTGCAATTGCTTTTTTTCATCTCCAAGACCCTCTTTCCTTTGTTTCTACAGTCCAGTCCTATTTCGAAATAATGAATTGAGTTCGTATAGGCATTTTGGACGCAGCTATTGAAATAGCTTTTCTGGCTATATTTTCTGCTACTCCGCTCATTTCATAAAGTATTCTACTCGGTTTAACGACAGCTACCCAATATTCGGGAGATCCTTTCCCCGAACCCATACGTGTTTCTGTAGGTCTTACTGTAACAGGTTTGTCTGGAAATATACGTACCCATATTTTTCCACCGCGGCGTGCATTTCGTGTCATTGCTCGTCGCCCTGCTTCTATTTGTCTAGATGTAATCCAAGCGGGTTGAAGTGCTTGAAGAGCATATTTACCGAAACAAATATGATTACCTCGATAAGATATTCCTTTCATTCTTCCTCTATGTTGTTTACGGAATCTGGTTCTTTTAGGGTTATAGTTGATGGTTGTTTCTCAATTCCATCTCTATTACAGAACCGGACATGAGAGTTTCTTCTCATCCAGCTCCTCGCGAATAAAACGATTAAAAAGAATATACATGTATTTGAAAAATAATATACTGAATTTTTTGAGATATACATCTAATAAATTAGATGTATATCTTGTTTTGATTTGATATCTAACTAAACATGTATTCTATTTATAGATAATTATTTTATAGATAATTATTTCTATTTATTTTTATTATTTATTTTTATTTAGAGAAAATGTCGTTTTGTTATAACGTTATAACAAATCTTTATTTTGTTTTGCTTTTTATATTATCATATCGATCAAAAAAAAATCAAAACTTTCGCGGGCGGATATTTACTCTTTCAATATATATATATATTTTTTTTTTTCAGTTGTAGGGTTAGCTCTAGGGCCTCTCAGAATAAATAGATTGTTCCCCGGTTCGTTCCGCCATCCCGCCCAATAAATCATTAGGATTCGTTTTCAATAGAATTCTATGCATTCACAGGTTCCGTCGTTCCCATCGCCTCTCGATTAATGGTTAGGTCTTAATTTTACAACGGAGCCCCTAATGAAATTTGTTCTTGAGTCAATTTTCTCAGTCTTTATTGGCTCTAGGCTCTTGATTTTTTTGTTCTATGAACAGATTCAGCGAATTATGGATCAATCAGTATTGATGCGTTATTACACTGCCTTTTATGAGATGACTCATAGACCTTACATATTGGAATAATATATCATTGATATTCTTTTTCTTTTCTCTCTTTCTCTCATCCTTCCATTTATCCGCATACTTTTATATTTTGTTTCAAAAGTCATAATCAGATTTTCTTTATGCAAAAAAGATTTCAGTTGTTACAAGGATATAACCAATATATCATATCTTGACTGGTTCTTTGGACCCAGATAATACGAAGCGATGAGTTGGTTATTAGTTCTATAGTTATTAGTTCATACTACGGGGCAGTCTATCTTTTTTTGAATCCTAATCCTAACCCTAAAAAAAAACCAACGAGTCACACACTAAGCATAGCAATTCTAGCAAACTATCAATAGAATTTTTTATTCAACCCTATAGAATTAGAATTCCTCATTTTTGTTTTGATTGAATAGAAAAAGAAAGAATGAAAGAGTTTGTCATTTTTTGTTCTATCAATGGATAGAATGTAAAGACAAGTTAAGTAAGGGCTTATTTTTCCTCATCTACAAATATCCAAATTTTGATGCCTAATACCCCATAAATAGTTCTAACTGTATAGGAACAATACTCAATTTTAGCTCGAATAGTTTGTAGAGGAACCCTACCTTCTCTGATCCATTCGACACGCGCAATTTCTTTTCCGTCGATACGCCCTGCAATTTGTACTTGAATTCCTTTTGTATCTGCCTGTTCAGTTAATTCAATAGCCTTTTTCATTGCTTTTCGAAATGAAACCCTATTCTTTAATTGTCCAGCTATAAATTCTGCAAGAATATTAGGGTGTCCGTAAGGGTTTGCAATTCTTGTAATAGCAATGTTGAGTTTTTGGTTCACACAATTAAGTTTTTTTTGTACATTTATCTGTAATTCTTCGATTCTTCGAGGTCTACCCTCCATTAATAACTTTGGGAATCCCATATATATTATGATCTGAATCAGATCGATTTTTTTTTGAATTTCTATACGTGA